AATAAAGTGCCTGACAAAAGGGTTATTTTGATAGAATAAATTATATAATTTTTATTATCTTTATTATTTTATATCATTTAGAATCAAACTAAATCTAAAAATTTCAAAAATTTTTATGCATAATACATTATAATATATTTAAAATAAGCTAATAAAGCTAATGAGTTCATACCTCACTTATATTGGTTTCATTCCATTTTTTAAAAAATTTTCAATAAATTAAATAATTTAAATCTTACATTTTTATTTATTTTAATTATATCTACCTTATTAAGAGTATCCTCTTCTTCCTGATTTATTATTTGAATCTCTATGGAAATTAATGTAATATCCTTTATTCCTTTAATAATAAAATTAAACCATATAAAAACTTCTGAAAGAATAACATTATATTTTCTAGTCCAGTCTTTATCTTCAATAAACTTATTAATAATTATCTTAATAACTAACTTAAAATTTTTTTGATTTACATATATATATGATAATAAAATTTTTCTTATCAACTTAATTTTATTAATAAAATTAGGGGCCGCTCCTTTTTATTTTTGATTTCCTAAAGTTATAAAAGAACTAAACTGAATAACAAATTACCTATTAATAACTTGACAAAAAATTATTCCAATAAATTTAATTTTTTATTTTATAAATAAAACTGTAATATACGCAGCTATTATTATATCTGTAATTTTAGGAAGTCTAAAGGCCTTTAATCAAACTAATCTAAAACTTATAATAGCTTACTCTTCAATTAATCATATTGGTTGACTTTTATCCACTATAACTCTAAATTTATTTATTTGAATTAATTATCTACTAAATTATTTAATACTAAATTATATTTTATGCAAAATATTCAATATAATAAAAATTAATTTTTTATTAAATATCTTTAACTCTCCTTATCCTACTCAACTTAAAATTATCATTTTAATTAATTTTTTTTCTCTTGCAGGAATCCCTCCTTTCTTAGGCTTTCTTCCAAAATGAATAACCCTTTTAACTATAATTTATGCAAATAACTTTTTAATTACTTTTATCTTGATTTCAACAACACTTATTAACTTATTTTTTTATTTACGATTAATGATTCCTAATTTTATTTTATCTTTCACACATATAAAATTTTCTTTATTAATAATAAAATTTAATACCTTTAAACTAAATAACTTACTTATTTTTTCATACATAAATATATTAATTTTAATTTTTATAATATACATTTACCAAATAATTTAAAACTTTAAGTTATTATAAACTAATAATTTTCAAAATTATAAAAAAAAATTTTTTTAAGTTTTAGTAAAAATTTACTACTTTAAATTTGCAATTTAAAATCATATACAAATATTGAATATAAAACTAGTAAAAAAGAATTTATTCTTATTAATAAATTTACAATTTATCACTTTTATCAGCCATTTTACTTGAAAAAATGATTATATTCAACAAACCATAAAGACATTGGAACTTTATATTTTATTTTTGGGGCTTGATCAGGTCTTCTAGGAACTTCATTAAGAGTTATAATTCGAACAGAATTAGGTACTGTAGAGTCATTAATCAAAAATGATCAAATTTACAACGTTATAGTGACAGCTCATGCTTTTATTATAATTTTTTTTATAGTTATACCTATAATAATCGGAGGATTTGGAAACTGATTAGTTCCCCTAATACTCAGCTGTCCAGATATAGCTTTTCCTCGAATAAATAATATAAGATTTTGACTACTTCCCCCCTCACTAAATTTCTTACTTTTAAGAAGACTAGTAGAAAGAGGAACAGGAACTGGATGAACAGTTTATCCACCTTTAGCAAGAACTATCGGACATATAGGGTCATCAGTTGATTTATCTATTTTTTCTCTTCATATAGCTGGTATTTCATCAATTTTAGGAGCAATTAATTTTATCACTACTTGTATAAGAATAAAACCAGTAGGAATAAAATTAGATCAAATACCTTTATTTGTATGATCAGTCCTAATTACTGCTCTTTTACTTTTATTATCACTCCCTGTTTTAGCTGGGGCTATTACCATACTACTAACAGATCGAAATCTAAATACATCATTTTTTGACCCTGCTGGAGGAGGAGACCCTATTTTATACCAGCATTTATTTTGATTTTTTGGCCATCCTGAGGTTTATATTTTAATTTTACCAGGCTTTGGAATAATTTCTCACGTAATTAGTCATGAAAGAGGAAAAAAAGAAACTTTTGGATCATTAAGAATAATTTATGCCATACTTACTATTGGATTATTAGGCTTTATCGTCTGAGCACACCATATATTTACAGTTGGTTTAGATGTAGACACTCGAGCTTATTTTACATCAGCTACTATAATCATTGCTATTCCTACAGGAATTAAAATTTTTAGCTGACTCGCTACATTACAAGGAATAAATCTAAAATTTAATGCTTCACTGATATGAACTTTAGGATTTTTATTTTTATTCTCCGTAGGAGGTTTTACCGGTGTTTTATTATCAAACTCATCATTAGATATCATCTTACACGACACATACTATGTAGTTGCACATTTCCATTATGTTCTATCAATAGGAGCCGTATTTGCAATTATAAGAGGCTTTATCCACTGATACCCACTATTTACTGGATTAACAATAAATCCTTCATTAACTAAAATTCAATTTTATATTATATTCTTGGGAGTAAACTTAACATTTTTCCCACAACATTTCTTAGGACTAAATGGAATACCTCGTCGATATTCAGATTATCCTGACATATTCCTTCTTTGAAATATTGTCTCATCTGTAGGAAGAATCATTTCATTTATTGGTACTTTAATAATATTAATTATTATCTGACTTAGAATAGTTAATAAAAATTATTTAATTTTTTATAACAATTTCTCATCAAGAACTGAATGACTTCAACTAACTCCTCCAAATACTCACAGCTTTAATAGACTACCAAAAATTTTTTACTTCTAATATAACAAAATAATGTATTGGATTTAAACCCCAAAAATGAAAATTTTATATTTTCTATTAGAATATTCTTAACATATGATATCCATTAATATTTTTAGACAGAAACTCCCCAGTTATAGAACAACTTATTTTTTTTCATGACCATACTCTTATGATTTTAACACTTATCGTTATTTTAATTTTTTATAATATAACAGTTATACTTAAAAATAAATTTATCAACAAATTTCTCTTACAAAATCATTCCCTAGAATTAATATGAACAATCTCTCCTTCAATTACATTAATTTTCATTGCTTTCCCCTCTCTTAAATTACTTTATATAACAGATGAACTAAAAACTCCCTTAATTACTCTAAAAACTGTCGGTCATCAATGATATTGATCCTATGAATATTCAGATTTTAAAGACATTAAATTCGATTCTTATATAATAAACAAGCCCCAATTACGTCTTTTAGATGTAGATAACCGATTAATCCTTCCTATAAAAACTCAAATTCGAAACCTTATTACAGCATCAGATGTAATTCACTCCTGAACCATCCCTTCACTTGGACTAAAAACAGACGCAACTCCAGGACGGATAAATCAACTAAATCTTTACTTATCCATACCTGGCTTATTTTATGGTCAATGTTCTGAAATTTGTGGCATAAATCACAGATTTATACCCATTATACTAGAATCAATTTCTATAAAAATATTTATTAAATGAATTAAAAACTATTAATCACTAAATACCTATATAAATAAGTTTTGGTCTTTTAAACCATAAAAAGTAACATTTACTTTTAGTGAAAAGAATTAGTTAAAGTATAACATAAATTTGTCTAATTTAAATTATTAAAATAGTAATATTCTTTTAATTCCTCAAATAATACCTTTAAACTGAATTATTTTATACCTATTATTTTTATTAATTTTTATCATTTTTATTATAGTTATTTACTACTTATACCCTTCAACAGCCCCTACTAAAAATAAAATATTACATAAAACTATGTTACTTATCTGAAAATGATAACAAATCTATTTACCACATTTGACCCTCTAACTAATATTTTTAATATACCACTTAATTGACTTAGAATTATAATTGGATTATCAATTATTCCATTAAATTTCTGACTAATCCCTAATCGAATTAATATTCTATTCAATAAAATTTCACTATCCCTCTTTAAAGAATTCAAGATATTAATAAAATTAGATAACCTAAATGGAAACTCAATTATTTTTATTTCATTATTTTTTTACATTTTTTATAATAATTTTTTAGGATTAATACCTTACATTTTTACCGCAACATCCCACATAGCTTTTACCTTTACACTAAGATTAACAATTTGACTTACTCTAATAATCTTTGGTTGACTAAACAATTACACTCACATAATAGCCCATTTGATTCCAAATGGAACACCACTAATTTTAACCTGATTTATAGTATTAATTGAAACTACTAGAAACTTAATTCGACCTGGGACTTTAGCTATTCGATTAATAGCTAATTTAATAGCAGGCCACTTACTTCTAACTCTACTAAGAGAAATAAATAATAAAGTTAATATAATACTAATAATAATAGTTATTTTTACTCAAGTTATACTATTAATCTTAGAAGCAAGAGTATCAATTATTCAGGCATACGTTTTTTTTATTCTAACTACTCTTTACTCTACAGAAATTAATTAAAAATGAAACTACATTCTAATCATCCCTACCACTTAGTTGACTATAGCCCCTGACCTTTAATAAGATCTTTTTCTGTCATAATAATAATAACAGCTATTATCAAATGATTTCATAATTATTCAATATCAATATTTATAATTAGACTACCCTTAATAATTCTTTGTATATATCAATGATGACGAGATATTATTCGAGAAAGATCCTATCAAGGATTACATTCAAAGGAAGTTATTACAAATATAAAATGAGGAATAATCTTATTTATTGTTTCTGAAGTTTTTTTCTTTTTATCATTTTTTTGAAGATTCTTCCACTCATATCTATCCCCTACTATAGAATTAGGATCCCTTTGACCTCCTAAAGGAATTAATCCTTTTAATGCATTCCAAATCCCCCTATTAAATACAATTATTTTATTAACCTCAGGAATTGCTGTTACATGATCTCATCATAGAATAATTAAAAATAACTACACACAAAGATACAATTCTTTATTACTATGCATTATTTTAGGAATCTACTTTACTATACTACAAGCTTATGAATATATTGAAGCTTCTTTTACAATTAGAGACAGAGTCTTTGGATCAGTATTTTTTATTGCAACAGGATTCCACGGATTACATGTAATTATTGGCACTTTATTTCTAATTATTTGCCTAATTCGTTTTAGAAAAAAAAATTTTTCTTCCTATCATCACTTCGGATTTGAAGCTGCCGCCTGATATTGACATTTTGTAGATATTGTATGACTATTCCTCTATACTCTAATTTATTGATGAAGAAGATAAATAATTTATGTAATATATAAAGTATATTTAACTTCCAATTAAAAAGATTAATAATTTAACATAAATAATTTATATATTAATAATATTAGTTATTGCTAGACTCACCCTAAGAATTCTCTTAAAAATCATTATAATTCTTGTTTCTAAAAAACTTATTAAAACCACTGAAAAAATATCTCCTTTTGAATGCGGATTTACCCCTATCAACAATAATCGTATTTCTTTTTCTATTCACTTTTTTTTAATCTCTATTATTTTTTTAATTTTTGATGTAGAAATTACTTTAATTATTCCAATAATTTTAACTTTCCTAAAATCAAATATACTAAAATGATACTTAACTTGTCTCTATTTTTTTATTTTATTACTATTCAGTCTTTATTTTGAATGAAAAATCCAAATATTAAATTGAACTAATTAGGATTATAATTTAATTAAAAATATTTAAATTGCAATTAAACTTTGTTAACTTTAACTAATCTTAAATAAGATAAAAAATTTAGTTTCGACCTAAATAATGAAAATCCTCTTTTCCTTATTTAGAAATTTTCAACATTAAACTTCTAATTTAATATATAGTGGTAATTATACCATTAAAATTTCTATTTTATATAGTTTAATTAAAACAATACATTTTCATTGTATAAATAAATTTTTTATTTTATATTAATTGAAACCAAATAGAGGTATATTAATGTTAATAATATAATTGAATAATTAATTCCAATTAAAATTTATTTAAAGATTAAATAATCACTTTAATATCTTCAATATTACACTCTAACTTAAGTTATTTAAATAAAATACTAAATATACAAAAAAAATAAATATTACAAATATTAACATAAATCTTTTAATTATATTTTTTTGAAAATTTAAAAATAATTCTATTAAAATATTAAAATTTATTAATAAATTTAATTTAACTATATATTCACTTCACCCTCTATCTAAAAATTTAACAACTATTTTACCTACCCTCATTACACGATAATTTAATAAAAATACAGTAATTACCCTTAAAAATCACATATAATTACTAAAAAAAAATAAAAAAATAGTATCCTTAAAAACTTTATAATATAACAACATAACAATAGAAATAACTAATCCTAAAAATATAAAATATAAAACTATAAACTTTATAATTTTTTTTAAATAAACAAATTTAATAGTATACCTTAATAACCATTTTAACCTAGCCCCTCTAATAATTCTTATAAATATCAACCCAAACATACCTACATTTATATACTTATCTTCGTCATGAAATCTTATTAAAACAAAAAAATTATTATAATTTAAAAACCCCATAAATATTAAACGAATCCTATATACTAAAGTTAATAACACACAAATATAAAAAATTAAATAAATAAAAATATTTAAAGATTTTACTGATATTATCTCCAAAATTAAATCTTTTGAATAAAATCCAGACATAAAAAATATTCCTATTAAAGATAAATTAGAGACTATAAAACAACTAAAAGTAATAGGCATATACTTTATTATCCCCCCTAAATAACGAATATCCTGAAAATTATAAAATCTATGAATTATCCTCCCTGCACATAAAAATAATAAAGCTTTAAAAAAAGCATGCGTTATCAAATGAAACATTCTTAAAGAAACTAAACCTAACCCTAAAGTACTAACTATTAAACCTAATTGACTTAAAGTAGATAAAGCAATAATCTTTTTTATATCAAATTCAAAAAACGCTCTTATTCCAGACATAAGCATTGTAACCACCCCCAATAACAAAAGATATTTTAATGAATTAGAAAAATATAATAAATTATAAAAACGAATCAATAAATAAACTCCTGCAGTTACTAATGTAGAAGAATGAACTAATGCAGAAACAGGAGTAGGAGCTGCTATTGCAGCAGGCAATCAAGCAGAAAAAGGAATCTGAGCCCTTTTTGTAATTCTAATTAAAATTAATAAAATTCCTATTAACTTAAATATATCTATTTCTAAAATATTATAATAAAATAAATAAAAATTTAATGAACTCAAGTTTAGTATCCAAGCTAACAATAATAATAAAATCCCATCCCCTAATCGATTAGATAAAATTGTTAAAACACCAGAATTATTAGATTTTACATTTTGAAAATAAATTACTAAACAAAAAGATACTAATCCTAACCCATCTCACCCCAATAAGATTCTAAATAAATTTGGTCTAATAATTATAAAAATTATTGATAAGACAAATAAAAATACTATTAAAATAAAACGATCTTTATTAATATCTAATGACATATAACTTTTTCTATAAAAAATTACTAAACTAGAAATAAATAAAACAACCATCAAAAAAGAAGTTGATAACCAATCTAGTAAAACTAAATAAATTAACTCTATTGAATTAATACTAAAAATTCTTCATTCTAAAAAAAAAACCTTTTTTCTTAAATACAAAAATAATCTAAAAATTAAAGTAAATACTCTTATCAAAAATAATAAAAATCTTAATATTAAATACAAAATTATTTAAAAAAACTATAGTTTTATCTTTAACTCCACAAATTAAAATTTTTTATAAACTATTTAAATTAATATAAAAAAAATTCCAACTTTAAAAATAATAAGTTTAATGGAACTCAATGTAAAAACATCAATAAATATTCACGAATACTTAAGTTAAAAAAATTATTTTTTAAATAAATAACTTTACCATGCTGCCTTACTATAAATAAATATAAATTATAAACCCCTCCTCCAAAGAAAATAACTAAAATAAAAAAAGCACACATAAAAGAATACCCTACTAGCCTATTAATAATACTAATCTCAGAAATTAAATTTAATGAAAAAGGAGCTGCTATATTAGAAGATAATAATAAAAATCACCATAAAGAAAATCTAGGCAAAATATTTAACATTCCTTTATTTATAACTAACCTTCGAGTATGCAACCGTTCATAATTTAAATTAATTAAACTAAATAAACCAGATGAACATAAACCATGACCAATCATTATATAAATACCCCCCATAATCCCTCAATTACTTATCGTTATAAGACCTGCTAAAAAAATACCTATATGAACGACAGAAGAATAAGCAATTAATTTTTTAAAATCCACCTGATATAAACATAATAAACAGATATAAGCTCTACCTACCAATCTTAAACTTACTAAAAATCCACCAATTTTTAAATTAATTTTAGAAAATAAGCCAACTACCCGAATTATCCCATAACACCCTAATTTTAATATAACCCCCGCTAAAATTATAGACCCAGAAACTGGAGCTTCTACATGAGCCTTAGGTAATCATAGATGAACAAAAACTATAGGTAACTTAACTAAAAAAGCTATTATTATCATAAAATATAATAAAACTCTATTAAAATCACACTTCAATAAAATATTAAATACAACACTTTTTTCTTTTGTATAAATATAAAAAATTCTAACTATCAAAGGTAAAGAAACAAATAAAGTATAAAACAATAAATAAATTACTGCATTAACTCGTTCTAATTGAAATCCTCACCCAAAAATTAATAAAACTATAGGAATTAAGGAAGATTCAAAAAATAAATAAAATATAAATATATCTAACACTCTAAAAGTTAAGTATAAAAAAATTAATAATAATAAAAATATTAAGTTTAATATAATTAAGTTATAATTATTAATATAAAATATAAAACTAGCTATATATATAAGTATAATAATTCAAATTCTTAATAAAATTAAACAAAAAGACATTAAATCAAACCCTATATTACCATATAATTTTATAAAACAAAAAAAATCTAATGAATTAAAAACTATTACAACTATTAACAAAATTAAACTTATCTGAACCAATCAATAAAAATTTATTAAAATTAATAACCTAATTATAAATAACAAATAACTCATCATTTAAACTAAAAAATTAAAAACACAAAAATAATCTATACCATACATACGAAATATATTTACTATAATAGCAACCCCTATAACCCCCTCACAAACTGTAATGATTAAAAAAATTATTAAAAAAAAAAAAGTTAATCTATTAAAAAATAAATAAAAATTAAATAAAAAAAAAATATTTAAAACTATAAACTCTAACATCATTAATATTACTAAAAGATATTTTCTATAAAAACAAAAAATTAAATTTCTAATAAATATTCCCAAATAAATTCTTATATAAATATATTTCATTAACGTTTTAATAATTTAAATCAAAATATTGATCTTGTAAATCAAAAATAAGAATTCTTTTAAAACTTATCAAAAGAAAATATATTATATTTATCAATAATCTCCAAAATTATTATTTTTAATTAAACTATCTTTTGAAATATTTATTTTTTTTATTACAATATTCACTTTTTTAAATATCTTAATAACAATTATAAACTATCCTATAATATTAATGATTACTTTAATCTTACAAACTATCAACATTGCTATTATAATTGGATTAATTAACAAATCATTTTGAATATCATATATTTTATTTTTAATTATTATTGGTGGCCTAATAATTTTATTTATATACTTAACTTCTCTTATATCTAATAATATAATTAATTTAAAAATAACTTATTGAATTAAAATAATAACAATATTTATCTTAATTATTTCATTATTAACAATTATATTTAATCAACAATTACAAGATTTAATAAATTTATCATTTATAAAAACATTAATAAACTTTAATAATAACAACTCATTTACAAAACTATATGATAATACTAAATTAATTATTTTAATAATAAACTATCTATTTTTTTGTTTAATTGTTGTAACAAAAATTATTAATTTAAATAGAGGACCTTTACGAACAATTTAATGAAAAAATTTAACTCATTCAAAAACACCCACCCTATTATTAGAATTATTAATAACTCTTTAATTAAACTTCCAACCCCATCATCCATTTCATTTTGATGAAACATAGGATCTATTTTAGGCATCTGTCTAATAGTCCAAATCATTACTGGCCTACTATTAACAATACACTATACCCCTCACATAGATCTTGCTTTTTTCAGAATTAATCATATTTACCGTAATACAAATATAGGCTGATTCACTCGAACTATACATGCTAATGGAGCATCAATATTCTTTTTTTTTATGTACTTACATATTGGACGAAATATTTATTATAACTCATATAACTTAATTATAGCATGATTTTCAGGAATTATTATTCTTTTCATTTTAATAGCAACTGCCTTTATAGGCTATGTACTACCTTGAGGACAAATATCATTCTGAGGAGCAACTGTAATTACTAACTTATTCTCAGTAGCCCCCTATATTGGTAATGATATTGTACAATGAATTTGAGGAAATTTTACCATTTCTAATGCAACTCTAAACCGATTCTTTATAATACACTTTTTATTACCTTTTATTTTGATGATATTTATTATTATCCACTTAATACTCCTTCATTCTACTGGTTCCTCTAACCCAATTAGAATTAATTATAACATAGATAAAATTCCTTTCCACCCTTATTTTACATATAAAGATATACTAGGATTTATTCTCATATTTATACTATTACTTTACTTAATAATTTGAAACCCCTATCTACTAAGAGACCCAGATAATTTTATTCTAGCAAATCCAATAGTCACCCCAGTTCATATTCAACCAGAATGATACTTTTTATTTGCATATGCTATTTTACGTTCAATCCCTAATAAAATAGGCGGAGTATTAGCTTTACTGATAAGAATTTTAATTTTAATAGTTAAACCATTTATTTTTAATAAAAAAACTAAAGGTAATCAATATTATTTTATAAATAAAATTTTATTTTTTAACTTTATATTTACTTTCTTTATTTTAACTTGACTCGGGGCATGCCCTGTAGAATACCCTTACGTAACTCTAAGGCAATTTTTTACAGTATCTTATTTTTTATTCTACTTTATAGACAGATACATTAGATTTTTTTGAAACAAATTATTAACTAACTAATTAATAAGCTATGCTAAAAGCATATATTTTGAAAATATAGAAAAGAATAAATTATTCTATTAATTTTACTCAAATTATTTCTTACCCTCTTATAAATATAACCCCTCCTAAAATTAAAATTAAATAATTTAGAGAGATAGGTAAGTAAATCTTTCAATTTAAATATATCAGCTTATCATATCGATAACGAGGCATCACTCCTCGTACCCAATTTACCATAAAAACTAAGATAATTACTTTGATATAAAATCTTAGCCTATACACCCTTCCTAAAAATATAAATCTTAACAAAAAACAAAAAAATAAAATCCTGGTATATTCTGCTAAAAAAATAGCAGCAAATAAACCTCTTCCATATTCAATATTAAAACCAGAAACTAATTCCCTTTCCCCCTCTGCAAAATCAAAAGGAGAACGATTAGTTTCAGCTAAAAAAGAAACAAATAAACAAATAAATAAAGGATACAAAACCCATAAAAATCAAACTAACTCCTGAAACCCTCTTAAATTTACATAGTTAAAAGTTAATACTAAAAAAATTAAAGACAGAATAATTAATATTAATCTTACTTCATAGGAAATTACTTGAGCCATGCTTCGTAAGCCCCCTAATATCCTATATTTAGAATTAGATGATCAAGCTATTAATATAATAAAATAAATAGTTACTCTTAAAACTCTAAATATAAATAACAGCCTATAATTAAAGTGAACCAAAATTTCTCTAAAAGGAATCAAACCTCAAATAAATAACCTAACAAAAAAATTAATAAAAGGAGCAATATAAAAAAACAAATAATTAGATAAAAATACTGTTATATACTCTTTTGAGAACAACTTAATAGCATCATTAAAAGGCTGAACAATACCATAAAATCCCACTTTATTAGGTCCTTTTCGTAACTGAATATACCCTAAAATTTTACGTTCAAATAAAGTAAAAAAAGCAACTCTTACTAATACTATAACTAACAAAATAATTAATCTAAAAATTCTCAAATACGTTTCTAAATAATTTATTATTATTTGTATAATAAATTATACATAATTAAATTCTAAATTTAACTCATTTATCTGACAAAATAATAATCTTATACTTAATTTTATTCATTTTAAATAAATTATTTAAAATTATAAATCCTTTCGTACTAAATATTTTTATTTTATAAAAGATAGAAACCAACCTGGCTCACGCCGGTTTGAACTCAGATCATGTAAAAAATTAAGGTCGAACAGACCTTAACCTTAAAATTTTACTTTTAAAGTTTATTTTAATCCAACATCGAGGTCGCAATATTTAATTTTAATTTGGTCTTAAAATTCAAATTACGCTGTTATCCCTAAGGTATTTTAATCTTATTTTTTAATGTAATGTTCAATATCAACTCATAAATTAATGAATAAACTAAAAAAAGTTACTTAAATTTTTTTATCACCCCAATAAAATTTAAAATTTTCACAGTTATAGTAATAATTTTAAATAAAAATCTATAGGGTCTTTTCGTCTTATTATTTTATTTAAGTTTTTTCACTTAAACACTAAATTTTAATAATTTTAAAAAAAAAATAAAAATTTTATCCAATCATTCATTCAAGTTACCAATTAAGAAACTATTTATTATGCTACCTTTGCACAATTAATTGCGGCCTTTAAAATTCATTCAGAGAGCAGATTAGACTTTAAATAAATAACAAAAAGACATGTTTTTGTTAAACATGTAAAATTTTAATTTTGTCGAATTCTTATTTAAAAATTAATTTAAGAAATTAATTTATTTAATTACTATATACTAATATTATTATTATTATTAAATTTTAATTTAATAAAATTTAAGTTTTAAATAAAAATATAATTTTAATAAATTTATTTTTTTAAAAAAATAAATATTTAAATTTTTAAAAAATATTTAAAATTTTATTTAAATAAAATTTTTTATTACAAATAAAAATATAATAATTTTTTAAGCTTATCCCTAAAAAATTTTTTATAATAATTAATTTAATATAATTAATTAATATAAATATTATTATAAATAAATTAAATTTATTTCTTTTTAAACTAAATATCAATTTAATCGAATAACATTTTATTTCTAAAAAAATATAAAAAATAATATTACTACAATAACTTTTATATTCTTTTATTTCTTAAATTTTTGAGATTTATAAATAATTAAAAATTTTTAAAAATCTTTGATACCCAAAATACAAAATTTATATTTACTTTAAAATAAATTTTTTTATATTTCATTTTTCTTTTACAATACTAGTTAACTATAAAAAATAAAAATTTTTCTTTTAACACTACTAAAATTTTAATTAAACTAATAATAATTTAAATATAAGATTAATAATAAATTTTCTTTTTATTAAAAAATATTTTTCAAATTTAAAATATATAATTATAAGTTTTCTATGTAAAAGAAATATTTTTTTTTAAATTAAAATTTGAATTCTAAAGACATTTTCCAATACCTTTACTTTGTTACGACTTATTTCATATATGAAAACGACGGGCAATCTGTACTTATTTTAAAATTAAATCATTAAATTAAATAAAATTAATTACTTTTAAATCTAATTTCATATTAATATTTTAATTTAACATCCATAAATAATTTTATATAACTCATTTAAATTCTTTATTATAAACTATATTTTGATTTGAAATAATTTTTTTTTAAAAATTAAAAATTTTTTATTTTAATAAAATTTTTATAACAACAATATACAAATTAAATAAATAAAGTAATACTTAACGTGGAAAATCAAATTAAACAACAAGTTCCTCTAAATAAATTAAAATACAGCCAATTTTATTTAATTTTAAGAATTTAAACTATTAATTATTATAAAAATTTTATAAATTTTATAATAGGGTATCTAATCCTAGTTTATTTTTAATTTTAAACAAATTAATATAAATAATAATTATAATCCATTTATTTATTAAAAATTTTAACTATTTAATAAAAATTACTAATAAATTAAATTAATAAAATTTTATTTTATAAAATTTTTTATTTTTATTAATTGTATAACCGCAATTGCTGGCACAATTTTTATTAATAATACATTATTTATTAAAATTAAAATTTTTAATTTTTAATATTATATATTAAATTTTTATTTTCATTTATATATATATATATATATAAATATAATAAAATTATTAAAATAAATTTAATTATTTTATTGAAAAATAGTTTTTTAAAATATATTTATTTATTTATTTATGAATAAAATGATTATATAGTATTATAATTTAATTAATAAAAAAATATTTACTAATTAAATTAAAAATTTTTATTTATCATTAAAATTCAATAATAATTTCTTTTACTAAAAAATATTACTATTCCAATACTTTAAAAAATTAAATTAATTAATTTTTATAAA